AATTAGACCAATGGAATTCTGTCTGCTATTTATTCGAAATATCTATTTCGAATAAATAAAAGTGCTTCTGAATTGATCTCATCTTTTAATAATTTGAATTTTTCTTTGTTGATTAATAACTTTATCCTTGAATAAAAAAAGAGTTTTTTGGAGGAATATCACATAGCTATTTCAACCTATCATTTTTCATTACGAAAAAGAATTAGGCATTGCATTAGTTCATGCATCATGACAAGAATTCTATCTCTCTAAATAAAATAGGTATTATAGGAAAGAAAGAATAACAAAAGATCTCTTTTTTTTTTTTTCAATTCTATTCTTTCGAGTTTATTTCATTCCTATTCTCCTTTCTCAGAAAAGGGGGACATTATCAAAGTAAAAGATTACTTCGTTCTTGATAGTTATTTACTTAATCAGTGGATAGGAACATACTCTGGATCGAAATCATGGGGAGTACTTCTTAATCGTTTCTACCAACTTAAAGCCCCAATTTGAATTCCTTTTAGGTCCAGAAATATCCTGTTGGATAATTTACAAAATCTCCATTACTAATCCTTTGCGTATCTTGGTCTTCCTAACCATCCACTCATTTTTGTTAACCTTCCATTATGGTAATACATCTATGTTAATAGATAGTAAAAACTCCATACAGTTGATCTTTTGAACCCGCTTCAAGCCATGATGACTAATCAACCAATCTTGGGGTAAACAGTCTCGACTGCTTTGCTTCTATTTACTTTCATTTCATTCTTGTACATAGGAAATGAGATTCAATCCCGTTAACTGCAAATTCAAAAGTCGTTTTATTTCACTCATATAACTATCTGGTTTAGTTCATCAACCCGAATGCTGAATAAAAAAGAAAATATATTCAACTCATTTAACTTTCTTAAAAGAAATAGGGGAAATTTTATGTCTCACCGAATCACACGTAGAGATATTGATAATACACATAGAGTTAATGGTATTTCATAACTAATTGATTGAGCAGCAGCTCTTAAACCACCTAAAAAGGAATATTTATTATTTGATCCATATCCCGACATAAGAAGTCCAACGGGAGCAAGACTTGAAACAGCGATCCATAAAAAAACACCAATACTAAGATCGGATAGAATAAGGCGATAACCAAAAGGAATTACTGAATAACTTAGTAAAATGGATATGACTGCTATGGATGGTCCGATACTGAATAAACGAGTATTCCCTCTAGATGGAAAAAGATTCTCTTTGAAAAGTAGTTTTGTGCCATCTGCTAGAGCTTGAAGAATTCCCAAGGGGCCGGCGTATTCAGGTCCAATACGTTGTTGTATCCCTGCAGATATTTCTCTTTCTAACCAAACAATTACTAGTACACCTAATGTGATTCCTAATACAAGAGTCAAAATAGGGACAAGTACCCATATTATCCCATAGACTTCTTTGAAGAATTCCAATCTGGAAAACGAATGGATAGCTTGTAGTTCTGTTCTATTATCAATTATCATTTCAACGATCAACTTCTCCCATAATGATATCTATACTACCTAGTATCGTCATAATATCAGCCAATTTCATTCTTTTAACTAACTGAGGCAGAATTTGCAAGTTGATAAAACCCGGTGGGCGAATTTTCCATCTCCAAGGAAAAACACTCTGATCTCCTATTAGAAAAATTCCCAATTCTCCTTTTGGTGCTTCGACTCTTACATAAAGTTCTTGTTTGGACAATTCAAAAGTTGGAGAAGGTTTTTTACTAATAAATCGATATTCAAAATCATTCCATTCAGTATCTTTTATTCTATCAAAGCGTCGGATTTCTAAATTCTCAAAGGGCCCCCCTGGAATTCCTTCCAGAGCCTGTTGGATAATTTTTATGGATTCTGTCATTTCACTGATTCGTACTAAATAACGAGCTAATGAATCCCCTTCTTTTTGCCATTGAACCTCCCAATCAAATTCGTCATAACACTCATAATGATCAACTTTACGAAGGTCCCATTGTATTCCGGAAGCTCGTAGCATTGGTCCTGATAAACCCCAATTTAGTGCTTCTTCTCCTCCAATAATGCCTACGCCCTCAACTCGTTCTAAAAAAATGGGATTCCGTGTAATAAGCTTTTGATATTCAGCAACCCCTCTTAAAAAATAATCGCAAAAATCCAAACATTTCTCTATCCATCCATGAGGTAGATCAGCAGCTATTCCTCCGATACGAAAATAATTATGCATCATTCGCATACCGGTGGCAGCTTCGAATAGGTCATATATCAATTCTCGTTCTCGAAAAATATAGAAGAAGGGGGTCTGTGCCCCAATATCTGCCATAAAAGGGCCAAGCCATAACAAATGGGAAGCTATACGACTCAACTCCAACATAATGGCTCTGATATAGCTAGCCCTTTTAGGTACTTGAATATTGCCTAGTTGTTCGGGTCCATTTACGGTTATTGCTTCTGTGAACATAGTAGCTAAATAATCCCAACGTGTTACATAAGGCAAATATTGTATAATTGTTCGGTTTTCCGCAATTTTCTCCATTCCTCTGTGTAAATAACCCAATATTGGTTCACAGTCAATAACATCTTCACCATCGAGAGTAACGATAAGTCGAAGAACACCATGCATTGATGGGTGGTGAGGGCCCATATTGACTATCATGAGGTCTTTTCTTGTAGTTGGTGCAATCATAAGTTTTTTATCGAGTCATTCTTCCATGAATTGCTGAAAGTAAAAAGAAGTTCATCAAAATGGAAACGAATAAGTTCAAATGATATCACTCTTTAAATTAACGAGTTTTTGTCTCTCGAATATCCAACTGACCAATTAATTCTTTATAACGTACGCTATTTTTTTTTGACAAATAAGCCAGTAGTCGTTGACGTTTTCCCAAAATTTTTCGCAAACCTCTCTGAGATGAATAGTCTTTTTTGTGCAATTCCAAATGTGAAGTAAGTCTCCTTATCTTAGTGGTGAAACTGAATACTTGAAATTCAACAGACCCTCTGTTTTCTTCGTTTTCTTTTTGAGAAATAACCGAAATGAATGAATTTCTTACCATAAAAAAATGCCTCCTCTCCCTTTTTACAGATATGGATTTTACCGATCAGTAATAATAATGTCATTCATTTTCATGTGGTAGATACAATAATCTAATCCAAATTTCTTTCGAAACTCCTAATTTTATCAATTCAAATGAATCAATCCAATTGAAAATTAGATTTAGATAGGGAGAGAAAAGGATTGGCACATTTTCGTATTCACAAAAGCGAAGAATTTCGACCTAAAATGAAGAAGGTTCTGTTGATTCATTTCTAGATCGAATTCATAATTATTCATTTAGTATTGGATATTTAGAATGAAATGTAAGACAGGACGTGTGATGTGTGTATTTATTTGCTTTCATATATCCTATATAGTAGAGGAGATATAGGAAAAATGTACTATCAACGAATTTTCAATCGTGGATACAAATGTATCCTTAACATACTGAAACGACTGCCATTATTGGTATCAAACCAATAACGATTCATACAAGCTAAATCTTCTAATCGATAATTAGGCCAAAGAAAGAACTTCAATTTCATTAATTGATTTGTCTCTCTATCAAGGTGATTACTGGCACCTAGAACTTGGCTGCTATTCTTTTCGTTGCAAAATACAGGATTTCTATCTACATCATTCCTATTCTTTGAATTGAAACAACTTAGAATTCTTAATTTTCTACGACGCCTAAACGAGAAAATATTTTCAGGAACAAGCAAATCCAAATGATTTTTGTCTCTATTTCTTCTTATTCTTTCATGTGGTGGAATAGATTCATCAAAATGATTCTTAGCAACATATCTTTGCTCTCGGTATCGTTGATTAGTTTGGTGCTTACTCTTATGAACCAACGAAATACCGATGGTTTGATACATAATAAATTGTCCATCGTTTTTTACAGACAGACGAACGGGTTCGATAATCAATATTCCCCCTTTCATCCATTCTGGAAGAGTGAAATTCTTCTGAATCAGCATTATATCCAAACTCATTTCTCCTTTTTGAATCGAGGCTATAGAAACTTTTTTGATTTTTGGATCTATTTGTTTAAGCAGGAAACCAGATACCCTAATATTATTGATTATTCTTTGATCAAAAGTCTCGCCCCAGCTCAATTGAAAAAGAAAACAACGTTTCAGCAACAAATATAGTTCTGCTTCCATGGGACTTTTGTATTTTTTTTTCTTTTTACCTTTTTTCATGTCCGATCCCGCAGAATCTTCTTCAATATCTTTTTGTTGGTTTGAAAGAACGGATCCAAGATCCCCTTGGCTTGTGGTTTCTTCTTGATTTATTTGATTATTCGATGGTATCAAAAAACTTCCCTTTTGCTTTTCATTAATCTTTTGATTTTCATTAATCTTTTGCTTTTCATTAATCTTTTGCTTTTCATTAATCTTTTGCTTTTCATTAATCTTTTGATTTTCATTAATCTTTTGATTTTCATTAATCTTTTGATTTTCATTACTATCTGCATTTCTATTCAAATTTAAAAGAAGTAATTCGCTTGGTATAAACCAAGGTTTCGTTTTATATGTCTTATAAAGTAACAAAAATTCTGGGAAGAACCAAAGTTCCGGATTCAATATGGGACGTTTTGCATTCATCCCCATCCAACCCCAAAATTCTTTTGGGGGGGTTGGTAGATTCATTTCTGGAATCATAAGATAAAAATTGTTTTTTTTATCAATAGTATTTTGATTACTATTGGCATCGATCGTGATCCAGGCCTCAATATCGACTTTTTTTCTAAGATCAAAATGGATAATTTTCCAATCCAAATATTTCCTATCGGGAGTTTTTTCCATATTTTCCATATATAGAATATTGCCCTTTCCTAGAGAATCTTGATTCTTATTTCCTTCAAACGGTGATCTATAAATAAATGAGTCCTTTTTATTTTCAGAATTAATAGATTTATATGAGAAAAGATCATATTTATAGGATTTTGGAAAATTATCTTTTTGATTCGATAATGAATAGACTTCCAAAATATTTGGTTTTTTGGAATCAATTAATTGGTCTTTTTCATATGAATTCCATTTGCTGAAATTTTGCCTTTTACGTTGATAAAAGGAAAAATTAATAGATTTATATGAGAATGAGAAAAGATCATATTTATCGTCTTCTGGAAAATGATATTTTTGATTCGATAATGAATAGACTTCCAAAATATTTGGTTTTTTGGAATCAATTAATTGGTCTTTTTCATATGAATTCCATTTGCTGAAATTTTGCCTTTTACGTTGATAAACTCTATTCCGCCATTGTTGTGGTATTAATCCAGACCATCTGATCTGAGATAAATCGTATTGATAATGTCCTCTTAACCAGTTTTTCCATTGATTCATTTCAGAACTCGGAAGTCTGTTATCCCTTAATTTAGAATGAACTATTCCTTGTGTTTCAAAAGAATCCTTTATTTCAGGCTTAAGAAAAAAAGGGATTTCTTGATATTGAAGAAATGATTTTAATTTATACAAGTTAATAACTTGGGTTTGTGATAATTTGTAAAATACATATGCTTGTGACAAGTACGATAAGTCAGAAAAAATATGTGAATTTTTCTTACTATTACTAATATTATAAAGTGCCTTTTTTATAGTCGAAATAAACTCCATTGTATTTTGATTTTTTTTATTGTAAATGGATTTATTCCTAATTATTTTTGTTAAAATAAGAAAGAATTTTATCTTCCTTCTGAGAATATTAATGATAGAGACAAGTATATTTGTGTAGATGCTTTCAATGCAAAATTTTAGAAAAAAGGTGAATTTACAGATTAATCGAGTATTTCTTCTTTTTAATATTTTCCATTTTTCTAAAATTTTAGCATTATAACTTGTTTTGTTAAGACTAATATTTATTTCTGGAGTTACTTTTTGTTTCTCTTTTGTAATTCTTTCTATTTGATTTCTAATTGTATTTGTTCTATCAGTCAGGTCCTTCATTTTTTTTTCGGTCAATGAAGAATTTGTCCAACCTGGAGATGCAATTTGACTAGATGATTCATGAATCATCTGATTGCTGATTATGGGATCTCTTTCTTTTTTAGTTTCACTCGATTCATATACTTCTACTTTTCTTGATCGAAATAAGAGAATTGGATTGATTTTGAAGAGTTCTTCTCTTATTTTTTTCAAAAAAATGAAACTTTTTTTAACCCATTTTTTTGTTTCTTTTGAAACTTTTCGAGGTAATCTTATTTTTCTTTTCAAAATTTTTAGAAGTCGAAAAGATTTCTTTTGAAATTTTCCAATTTTTTTTTCGAGTTCCTTAAAAATGGGTTTAAAAAAGGAGGGTCGTTTTCGGGGAGAACCAAAAGGAAGTTTGGTTTCCAGTCCAAAAACTGTTAAAAAACTAAAATCCTCTTTTTCTTCTTTCAGATCTTTATGAGAGAATCGGAGTTTAGATCTATGCCAAGGTTTCAGACGGAAAGGAAATAATATTTTTATCTGAATACCATCTGTCAACCAATCTTTCGGAAATTCTGTTTCGGACAATGGAACACCATTATAGGTACATTTAATATGCGTCTCCCTATTCCATTCCTGTAAATCCTCATACCATTCAGGAAGTTGGAATAGTAGCGTACGTCCAATATTTTTCGCTATTATCAATGAAGGTAATAGAATATATTTTCTAAAAATAGAATGAATTATTAACGTGCAACCTCTTACTTCTTGCCCATATGGAGTGGTCTCCCAGGCATCTGCTATCCCCATTCTCTCGCTCTCCTTCTCTTCTTTTTTGTCCTTCTCGTCTTTTTCTTTTTTGTCCTTCTCTGTTTTTTCTTCTCTTTTTGTTTGCTCTTCTGTATACTCGACAATTTGGAATGCTGGCCCTTTCCCTACCCAATTTCTAAAAATTCGTTTAATTGGCCCAGAGATATCAAAAGAAAAAAGAAAAAAAAGAAGGGATTTTTTTTCTCTGCCCCAAAAAAGAGGGGAACGCGCATGTGCTTGAAACAGTTTCCAAATAACCATTTTACGCCTTTGAGCACGTATAGAACCGTAGATTAGGCCTCGCCGAAAATCTGATTGTTGTGCATAGTCTAGCAAAGTTACTTGGCCTGGTTCTGGTTCATCACTATCCTCAGTCTCCTCCTTCTCCTCCTTCTCCTTCTCCTTCTCCTTCTCCTTCTCCTTCTCCTTCTCCTTCTCCTCCTCCTCCTTCCCCTCGATACCATCCCAAATTACTACCAATTTGGCGTTTCTTGAGCGAATTCCAGGATCTAATTGTCCCTTTTCTTTATCTTGATCTTGATCTTGATCTTGATCTTGATCTTGTCCTGATTTCTTTTCTCCTGATTCGTGTTCCAACTCGCTGGTTAATTTGTATAACCATCGAGGCACTTTTTTACTGATTTCTTTTCTTCCTTCTTCTTCTTCTTCTTCTTCGTCTGAAAATACAGAAAGACCCCTCGAATTCAAATTCGATCCTGATTCTTTACCAAATTCATTGATGAAAGAAAAG